CTTAATCCACCTAAAAAGGAATATTTATTATTTGATCCGTATCCTGACATAAGAAGCCCAATGGGAGCAAGACTTGAAACGGCGATCCATAAAAAAACACCAATATTAAGATCAGATAGAATAAGGCGATAACTAAAAGGAATTACTGAATAACTTAATAAAATGGATATGACTGCTATGGATGGCCCGATACTGAATAAACGAGTATCTCCTCTAGATGGAAGAATATTCTCTTTGAAAAGTAGTTTTGTACCATCTGCCAAAGCTTGAAGAATTCCCAAAGGCCCGGCGTATTCGGGTCCAATACGTTGTTGTATCCCTGCAGATATTTCTCTTTCTAACCAAACAATTACTAGTACACCTAATATGATTCCTAATATAAGAGTCAAAATAGGGACCAGCATCCATATGATCCCATAGATTTCTTTTAAGAATTCCAATCTGGAAAAAGAATTGATAGCGTGTATTTCTGTTGTATCAATTATCATTTCAACGATCAACTTCTCCCATAATGATATCTATGCTACCTAGTATCGTCATAATATCAGCCAATTTCATTCTTTTAACTAATTGAGGAAGAATTTGCAAGTTGATAAAACCCGGCGGTCGAATTTTCCATCTCCAAGGAAAAACACTCTGATCTCCTAGCAGAAAAATTCCCAGTTCTCCTTTTGGTGCTTCGACTCTTACATAAAGTTCTTGCTTGGACAATTCAAAACCTGGAGAAGGCTTTTTACTAATAAATCGGTATTCAAAATCGTTCCATTCCGGGTCTCTTGTTGTATCAAAACGTCGGATTTCTAAATTCTCATACGGCCCCCCTGGAATTCCTTCCAGAGCCTGTTGGATAATTTTTATAGATTCTGTCATTTCACTGATTCGTACTAAATACCGAGCTAATGAATCCCCTTCTTTTTGCCATTGAATCTCCCAATCAAATTCGTCATAACACTCATAACGATCAACTTTACGAAGATCCCATTGTATTCCGGAAGCTCGTAGCATTGGGCCCGATAAACCCCAATTTATTGCTTCTTCTGCTCCAATAATCCCTATGCCTTCAACTCGTTCTAAAAAAATCGGATTCCGTGTAATAAGCTTTTGATATTCAGTAACCCCAGTTAAAAAATAATCGCAAAAATCTAAACATTTATCTATCCATCCATGAGGCAGATCAGCAGCGACTCCTCCGATACGAAAATAATTATGCATCATGCGCATACCGGTAGCAGCTTCGAATAGGTCATATATCAATTCTCGTTCTCGAAAAATATAGAAGAAAGGGGTCTGTGCCCCAATATCTGCCATAAAAGGACCGAGCCATAACAAATGGGAAGCGATACGACTCAATTCCAACATAATCGTTCTTATATAGCTAGCCCTTTTAGGTACTTGAATATTGCCTAGCTGTTCGGGTCCATTTACGGTTATTGCTTCTGTGAACATAGTAGCTAAATAATCCCAACGTGTTACATAAGGCAAATATTGTATAATTGTTCGATTTTCCGCAATTTTCTCCATCCCTCTATGTAAATAACCCAATATCGGTTCACAGTCAATAACATCTTCACCATCGAGAGTAACGATCAGTCGAAGAACACCATGCATTGATGGGTGGTGAGGTCCCATATTGATTATCATGAGGTCTTTTCTTGTAGTTGGTGCAATCATAAGTTTTTTCCCGAGTCATTCTTCCATGCATTGCTGAAAGTAAAAAGAAGTTCATCAAAATTGAAACGATTAAGCTCAAATAATGGTATCACACTTCAAATTAACGAGTTTTGATCTCTCGAATATCCAACTCTCCAATTAATTCTTTATAACGTCCTCGATTTTTTTTTGCCAAATAGGTCAGTAGTCGTTGACGTTTTCCCAAAATTTTCCGTAAACCTCTCTGAGACGAAAAGTCTTTTTTGTGCAATTCCAAATGTGAAGTAAGTGTCTTTATCTTAGTAGTTAAACTGAATACTTGAAATTCAACAGACCCTCTGTTTTCTTCGTTTTCTTTTTGAGAAATAACCGAAATGAATGAATTTTTTACCATAAAAAAAAATGCCCCTCTTCCTTTTTCCAGATATGGATTTTACTGATCAGTAATAATAATGCTATTAATTCGAATGTGGTATATACAATAAGCTAATCCAAATTTTTTTTAAACTCCTCATTTTTTGAATTCAAATCAATCCAATTTCAAATTGGAGTTCGATAGGGATAGAAAGGGATTGGTACATTTTGGCAGCGAATATTTTCGGTCTAAAATGAAGAAGGTTCTGTTGATTCATTTCGAGACCTAATTGAGAGATTATTGATTTCATCTTGGATATTAAAATGAAATGTGTGACATGTGATCGGTCTATTTGTTTACTTTCATATAACCTATATTATATATAGGTTATAGCATATGATATTATGATAGAGAGAAAAAGTATATTATCCACGAATTTTTAATCGTGGGTACAAACGGATCCTTAATATACTGAAACGACTTCCATTATTGGTATCAAACCAATAACGATTCATACAAGCTAAATCTTCGAATCGGTAATTAGGCCAAAGAAAGAGCTTTAATTTTATTAATTGATTTTTCTCTCTATCAAGATGGTTATTGTCATACGAAACTTGGCTGCTGTTTTTTATGTTCTTTCCATTCCAAAATACTGGATTTAGATCTCCATCGGTTTTCTTCGTTGAATTGAAACAAATTTGAATTCTCAATTTTCTACGCCGTCTAAATGATAAAATATTTTCAGGAACAAGCAAATCAAAATCTCTATTTCCAACTATTCTTTGATGGGGTGAAATAACTTTATGAAAATCATTCTTAGAAACATTTCTTTGTTCTTGGTATTTTTGATTAGTTTGGTCCTTACTCTTATGAACCAACGAAATACCTATGGTTTGATACATAATAAATTGTCCATCGTTTTTTCCAAACAAACGAATGGGTTCTATAATCAATATTCCCTTTTTCATTAATTCTGGAAGAGTTAAATTTTTCTGAATTAGCATTATATCCAAACTCATTTCTCTCTTTTGAATCGAGGATATAGTAATTTTTCTCGGATCTATCAGTCTAAGCAGGAGACAATATACCTTGATATTATTGATCATTCTTTGATTCAAACTAGCTCTCCATCTCAATTGAAAAAGGATATAACGTTTTAGGAACAAATCTAGTTCTGCTTCCGTATTGCTTTTGTATTGTTTTTTCTTTTTCCCTTTTTTTATGTCTGATTTTGCATAATTTTCTTGACTATCTTTTTGTTGTGAGAGAACAGGTTTATGATCTTCTGGGGTTGTGGTTGTGGGTTCTTTTTTTTCTTGATTTTGATGCTTTTTAGTTTTATTTGATGGCATCAAAAGCCCTCCTTTTTCCTTTTCATTGATCTTTTTATTTTCACTACTATTGTTTTCATTTCTATTCCAATTTAAAAGGAGGAATTTGGTTGGTATAAACCAAGGTTTCGTTTTATATGTATTATAAAGTAACACAAATTCTGGGAAGAACCAAGGTTCCAGATTCGATATGGGACGCTTTAGCATTTTTTCATTCATTCCCATCCAATCAAAAAATACGTTGTGGGAATTTGTTGAATTTATTTCGGGAATCATCCTAAGATAAAAAAAATCTTTTTTAGGAATTATTTGAGAATAATTAGTACGAATTTTAAGATTTTGGTTGCTATTGGTCTCGATCGTGATCCAGGTGTCAATACGGCCTTTTTGTCTAAGATAAAAATTGAGAATTTTCCAATCCAAATATTTTCTATCGGCCTTTTTTTCGATATATATAATATCAACCTTTCCTAGATAATTATTGATAGGGATGTTACTAAGCATATTTAAAAGGCTTGCTTTTTTATGTGTGTTATAAGAAATCTCTTGGTTGTTATTTTTTTGAAACGGAGATCTATAAAAAAAGCCTTCCTTTTGATTTTCAAAAGAAAGAAATTTATATGATAAAAGATCATATCTAGAGTATTTTTGAAAATTCTCTTTTTGATTATATAATGAATATACTTCAAATTGTTTTTGTTTTTTGGAATCAATTAATAGGTCTTTTTCATATGAATGCCGTTTCATAAAATTTTCCTTTTTACCTATACGACGCCGATTAACTCTATTTCGCCATTTTTGGGGTATTAATCTAGACCATCCGATCTGGGATAAATTGTATTGATACTGTCCTCTTAACCAGTTTTTCCAGTGATTCCTTTTTGAACTTGTAAATTTATTATCCCCTAATTTTGAATGAACCATTCCTTGTTTTTCAAAATAATCCTTTATTTCAGGCTTAAGAAAAAAGGGGATTCCTTGATATTGAAAAATAGATTTAAGTTTATTAGACGAGTTACTAACTTGAATTTGTGATAATTTATAAAATACATGTGCTTGTGACACGTAGGATAAGTCATAAAACATATATGAATTTGTGTGATTATTACTAATAATATCAAGTGACTTTTTTAGAGTCGAAATAAACGTAATTGGATTTGTCTTTTGTTTATTAATTCCTTCTTGATTTTTTTCATTATTGTCAAGAGATTTATCAATAATTTGTTTTGTTGATTCAAAAAAAAGTTCTGTACCCATTCTCGGAATATTAATGATAGATAAAATTAGATCCGTGTAGATTCTTTCAATGAAAATTTTGAAAAAAGGGAGTAATTGACAAATTACTCGAGCATTTTTTCTTTTGAATATTTGCCATTTTTCAAATCTTTTAGTATTATAACTTCTTTTGTTAGAACTAACATTTATTTTTTGAGTCACTTTTTTTTTCTCTTTTGTCAGTCTTTCAATTTGACTTCGAATCGTACTTGTTCTATGAGTTAAATCCTTGATTTTTTTTTCGGTCAATGAAGAATTTGTGTAACTCGAAGCTACAATTTCACTAAATGATTCGTGAATTATCTGATTGTTTATTTTTGAATCTTTTTCTTCTTTCATTTCATTCGATTCATCTCTTTCGACTTTTCTTAATCGAAATAACAAAATTG